CGCCCAAGAGACTAATGTCTGCTTTAACACCTTCAACGTTATGTTCTAACTAAACTACCCGAGCCATAGCACCAGAGAAAATCTCTCATTATTAGTATGCAACTCTAACCTTTTAACTTAAAGTATAGCACTAAGCCCTGGGGAAACCCCTTCACTAAGGCTGCAACTTAGTATTTTTTATAAACTACAAGACCTACAAGAGATAGAATAACCTACCACCTCAAAGTCCAAAACTTCATGTGCCAAAACACCATCTCGCAGTGCCATACTTACAATCAGGCCACCTAAACAATAGGATCTAATGCTCCCAAAGCCTCAATTTTTCACTAAACTACAGCCTGCTACAATACCAACACAGCACTTAATATAAATATAGGCAACCCACCAAGTCAGTTTATAATGCCGAAAACAATAAGAAATCCTCCAACACTACCCACCACAACCCCATCAGAAACAACGAACTTTCTACCACCAACATATACCACACTCCTAATAAACATAGAAAGATAGTAATACAAGCTCACCATAGAAGTCCCAATCAAAATAAACAAATATAAAGGATACTGCGCAGCTAACAAAAGTACTCCCAACAACTTCATAGCAAAACCAGCCAAAGGAGGCAAACCGCTTAAAGAAATAAAAAAGCTACACCTAAAAAGCCAAAATAATAACCCCTTACCCAAACCCCAACCAGCTACAGACGAAACACTATAACTATTCAGCCTATTTAGACCTAAAAGCAAACCAACCAACAACAGCCTGTATAGCACAATATAATAAAGAAATAATTCTCTACTCAATATAACCACTAAACCAATTCATCCTGTTTGACCTAAAGAAGAATAGGCCAATAAAGGGCGAAACTGAACTTGAGCTAAACCACCAAAAGCACCTACAACCGAGGTAAAAACCATAGCAGATATTAGACCAGAAAGAACTATACCACTCAACCCCAACCCACCTAAAGCTCAAAAGGGCCCAAGCTTCTGAGTAATACTTAGCCAAAAACAGCTCAACCAAGAAGCACTGCTTATAACCCTAGGAAACCAAAAATGCATTGGAAATACACCAAGCTTCACTATAAACCCCAAAACCATAACGATCTCACTCAATACGCGTTGAGTTCTTCTTACCTCTAATATTAAGTAGTCCCCACTAATAATTAAAAAACTAAACAACAACAAACCAGACCCAATACTCTGGACAACAAAATATTTAACAGCCCTCTCGTTTTCACCAACAGTCTTCCCGTTTAACAAAGGAATAAAGCCAAAAAATCCAAGCTCCAAACAAATTCACATTCCAAGCAACCCGCTACTTAATAGCACCAAAATAGTCCCCAACAAAGACATCACAAAAAATACAATAAATCTAGGATTCAGAACCATTCCCCATACCACACACTTCTCCATACCGTAAGCCTAAAGAAGCTTATCTCCTACTCAATTCTTATAAGGCCACACATATGCTCAAACAAACACAATTAACCAAATCACATCGACAAAATGTCAATACCAAACAGCAAACACCACCCCTATATGTCGATTAGGCCGAATAAAATGACAAAAATAATTACGAATTCACATAGCCGCAAGAAACAACGTTCCGCCCAAAACATGAGAACCATGTAAACCAGTTAACATATAAAAGCATCTACCATAAACACTATCAGCAATCCTAAACGACGCAGCCCGATACTCACCCAACTGAAACCGTAAAAACACCACCCCCGCAAGAACACATAACCCCAAAGGCAATATCGCCTCTTCACGATCATGAATCGCCACAGCCCGATGAGCCCATGTCACAGCAGCACCAGAAGCTAATAAGACAGCAGTATTGAACAAAGGAGCCCCTCAAGGATATACAGGGATAATAGGCCGAGGTGGTCACATACACCCAGAAGACAAATTACCAATACCAGAATGAAACCACGCCCAGAAAAAACCTACGAAAAAAAATGCCTCAGAAATCAAGAACAACCTAAATCCAATCTTCAGCCCACGAGCCACTAAAGAAGTGTGGCACCCTAAGTATGTGGCCTCAGTAATAATATCTATTATCCATGAATAAAAAGAACTTAATAAAAGTCAAGTAGCACAAATAAAATTGATCAAAGTATAATGCCCATGATGAACAAAACTAATAAATGAAGCTGCCTCGTTTATTACACCAGCCCTCACCATAATAGGCCACGGACTAGGATCTACTAAATGATACCCAGTACGAGGTACCCGACCCCCAGCAGAAGACCCTATACTACCAACAGGCAAAACCTTATTTAAACCCTTAATTCTTAATCCTACCATCCTTAATAGGCTAGTGACCATCTCCATAAACAGGAGCCTCATTAACATAAGTCACGCTTAAAAACGTAAAAATATACGCCTGAATAATACCTACAATTATCTCCCATCCAGTCAAAGCCAATAATAACAACAAAAAACAAATACCCCCCACCCCATAAGCTATTCCGTTAAGAAGTATCGCACCATAAAAAGCTCTACCTACACAAAGCAACAACTTACCAGCAATCATATTCATAGTTAATCGAGCACCTAAAGTAATAAACCGACTTAAATTCCTAATTATCTCAAATAAACCAACAGGAGCAGCTTGTCACCAACCCAACCCCCTAGGCACAAAATGAAGCATAAACCCCTTAATCCTAATAGTTAAATTTAAAAACAACGTAGCAAATCACAAAACTATAGAAATACAAAAATTATGAGAAAAGTGTGCTGTTAAACAAAATATATAAGGAAAAATAGAAGCAATACCCACAAACGATAAATATGTAAAAAGCCCCACACACAACAACCCAAACCCATAAATCATTCGGCTACTCCCCAAAATCTGCTGACCAAAAAGGTTACTCACCCTATTTAATAAAAGCAAAACACGATTACGAGAAACTCAAACATCCAAACCACATAACATTAGAATAAAAATAACCCCAGTAGCAACTCAACTTACCAACCCGACAAAACCCATACCACCACCATAATCAAATATTGAGAAAGCATCAGCCATCATTATCTACACATATGTAGGTTATTAACAACCCATAAATATATAAACTCAACCCGTATCAAAACACTTTAGTAAAAACTAAAAAACCCGATCCTTTCGTACTAGGATTTTCCAAACTACAGATAGAAACCGACCTAGCTCACGCCGGTCTAAACTCAAATCACGTAAAATTTCAAATGACGAACAGTCACACTTACTAAGCTGCTACACCTAATAGAAACTCTGATTCAACATCGAGGTCGCAAACCCATCCTCAAATTAGATCTTGACAAAAAGATTGCGCTGTTATCCCTGTGGTAACTATCTTCTTCTTATCAGCCTTGCTGGATCCTCACAGACAAAGAAGGAATAATCATCCCTTCCTCTCGGCCCCGAACAAACGTACTATACAGCCTAATTGGCTATACTTTATCAAGCTCAACAGGGTCTTCTCGTCTAATAATATTATTCAGGCCTTTGCACACTGAAAGTAAACTTCAAAATACTACCCCTAATAAAGTCTTTCCACCATCTGACCATTCATACTTTTCCCCAATTAAAGGACGACCTATTACGCTACCTTAGCACAGTAAAAGCTGCGACCGTTTAGAATAACCCACCGGGCAGGCCTAACCCCTTTTCAACCTAAATCAAGAGGCCATGTTTTTAATAAACAGGTGCAGAAAAGATTTGCCGAGTTCATTAAGAGTATATTCCTTCAACAAAAACCTATCAAAAACGTATATACAAATCTTATATGTCGGATTCACACCCAACAACCTAAGTAACTTCTAATTCTACCATTTCTACTCATTTTATACTAATCCGAACCAACTACATTAACCAGACTAAGGGAGTACCTAACAAACAATACATTTTTGTTTACCTTAAATAAGTTTTATAAAGAAAGACAGTCTAAATCCTACCTAGTACTACTTACCATAAACCCATACACGCACACGAGCTAACTCCCATATACATCAGCCAAACCCTTATTCGCTTTATATATAAAACAAACAAAAGAAGAGCCTGCACTCAAATACATTTCCTCCCTAACCAGCTATCAGCCATCGCGAATAGCTTTTCGCCCTATTCTAACCTTCTCAAACAATTTTCCAACATTAAAGCACAGCACATCTCATAACTATATGAACAACAGCTTATTTCAATTAGAATAGATCTATGACTTTCGGGAACACAGCTAACTGAACTCTCTCTATAAACCATGATGCAAAAAGTACCGACACTAATGCGTTCTCTGCCTATAATCCACTATACCAATAAAGTCAACACTATTACACTATCTTTATCAATACTTCTATATATGCCAATTCATATTTTCATCTTTTATATAACAATACTCTACACCTCTAAGCATATGATCGCTTAGTCTGAACGACACCTCCACCACCCGTTGACATAAGTCCATAACCACCTAAACACTGCTTTTGCTGACCACATAGTCTTACGACACTAACCATACATAAAAACAAAATAACACCAAGAACAGGTATGAGCTCAGCCAACCCACCAAGCATGCATGGGTCCCGCAGCCACTGCCTAGACTCCCCAGGTAAGCCTATTTCTACCCCAAAACCCATAATAACCCCTATACATAACAAGACGCCAGGAACACCTACCAAAACTAAAAAATATTCACCCATCCCACTGCTAGCCTCTAGCACCCCCCTCTTAAACACAGGATTAGGGCACAAAGCAACTACATACAGAAAAGCAACCATTATACCCCTAACCCCAGTTAAAAACAGAAATACGCCCATTACAAACCTAGCAACCAAACCAACGATTAACCTCGTACCCATATATAGCAATAATACACAAGCACCAATTCTAAGAGGATGCTTAGCTAACCACAAAGCCGAACTTAGAAATATCATAACATAAGCGCCCCAAAAAGCAACCAATATAATCCTTATAAGGGACGAACAGACTCGAACTGCCCATAAAAAGAGTTAGAAGCTCCCATATTTACCTTAATATCCCCAACACCTCGTACAATAACAGCAACCCACTATTCTAACCCTTATATCTAAAAGAGTATCCCTTCCTACCAAGTATCCACCAAACCATAGCACAAGTAAAAAATATAAGAAACCAAACTGAAATCAACCTAAGCCTTCAATATAAAGGAGCTATTTGTGGCAACACTAACCATCACAGCTAAAGAGAGTATTACTCTTCATCCGGGGTATGAACCCAATAACCTAAATAGTTTACTTTAGCAAACTCCACTTACCAACCACATATCTCACTAAGCCGAACATCATTACCCCTTTATTATAGGTATTCAAAAACCCATAGGGCCTAAAAAAAAAAAATTTTTTTTTTTAGTTCTTTTTAATCCTATCCGACTAACCCAAATACAACATTACCTATCATAAACGCCTTTCAAACAGTAAGGAAAAAGCTCTTTACTATCTTCGTTCTATGTGGCTTATTTTTCTATTACTACTTCATATTACACATACCTGTATATACTATTTTAGGCTTCATCATCCATCCTAATCAATATATCATTGATTATATAAGTTAAAACTTATATAATCAATGATATACGATATAATCTTTTATTATGTGTGTTTTATATTTTTATTTTAATCCTATTACTATCTCACCTTATATCATTCTTATATACTACATTTATTAATATTGTATTTATTAATATCCTACATAGGATATTAATAAATACAATATAAGTTCTCCCTTCCTTCGGAAGCTCGGTCCCCCCCCTACCCCCCCCACATCCAACACCACTTTTCAACACACACAAAAAAAAAAAAAAAAAAGAGACTTTATTACTACTTCATCTTCGTTCTATGTGGCTTATTTTTCTATTACTACTTCATATTACACATACCTGCATATATGTGTATATACAGTGTACATAAATACTTACCTGTTGTAAATAACACCACTTTCTAGTAGAGTTACCATGTTACGGCTTACCCCAGCTTAAATATCTGGGGGCACCGGGCAATTTGTACACGCACCATTGTACAATTCAGTCTTCCTTGGTGAGTAAAAACTTACTGTCAAGTCCAAGTTCCAAAAGCATTACAGCTTTTTTCCCATAAAAGTATAATGTAACTCAACTAAGCCCTTTTTATGACCACTACGTTTACCTGAATTTTAAAGTAGATGATTCACTACTTTTCTCGTAAAATTCTTTTATTTTAAAATTTTAACTGGCAACGGCGGTATAGCAAGCTTTAAAAAGGTAAGGTATTCGAGGAATATCGATTTAACCGTCAAGTTCCCCTGAACGAATATAGCACACCGCCAAGTCTTTTGGTTTTTAAGCCTCTACTGCTCGTACTTACCGCAGATAAAAATACATCATTAATAACGGGGTCTCTAATCCCGGTCTTCTAAACAGACTTTTAAGCCTCTAGTTTTTTGAACTCCTTACTCACCTGTGTAAACCATTTTACAAGACATCCCACAAGCGTTAGTACAAAATTAAACCATTTCTTTTCTACGAAAAGATTAATTTTAGAAGTCAGTTTAACCGCAGGTGCTGGCACTGTGCTTGCCCTCCTAATACCATCTAACCAACATCTTCATACCTGAATTTATGTAATATTCTCCACTGGTGCCGGGAAAATACATTAGCCATTTTAAATATGAATCTAATAGCTAAAATCATAGATTTTCACCAAATAAAATATTAAATTTTAACATTCAAATCTCATACTCCCATTACCCATAAAGTACCAATGTGTCACAAGATTGATAGATATTAATCTTAAGCTAAGACCAAACATTTTTTATTATACATTTTCGAGGAATATTTCTCGCCCTGTCGCGTGGAAGGCGACCATACTTCTATACTAAAAATGCTTCTACTCTAAAATCTGAGCCAAAAGGTCTCCCTCTGCTTGAAGTGCTGAAAACTTCCAGTCTATTTAACTTATAGCTCATGTTAGAACGGGCAGAACAACCTACCACCCCTTCAGTGTAAATGAAGTATAATTTTTATACTACGTCCTAACTAATCCAACTCCTTTAGATCAGAGTATACCCATGTTATTACCCACAAAATAAAATCAGAAATACTTAATACTTCAACCTCAGCCCTTATCTGCCAATGATTAACACCGCACATTTCTGAACACCCACCCCAAGCTGTGAATCCAGGCCGCAAATCTGACAAGTGAGCCGTGTTAACTCGTCCAGGTACAGCATCTATCTTCACACCTAAACCATGAATAGTCCAACAATGAATTACATCAGCAGACGTTACCTTAACCTCAACATTTCTATCACCAGGGAGAACTATAGGATAGTCTACATGCTGACCATAGCGAAACCCAGGATCCAAATCACCATCCCCAGGCCTGACAGTATAAGAGTCATAGCTAATCAACCAATCAGAGGACTTATTTAAATCTAACACGGCCCCTCTTTCATCAATACTTGATTCACCAGAAACAAGAGACTCATTATTGAACAGACCTATATTATTTGCCATATTAATTAAACTAGGCAAGTGAACTAAGTACTCATAACTTCAATATCACTGATGCCCTGTAACCTTCACAGTAATAAACTTTGGCTTATCATTTATCCCTATTGCATAAAGCTGAACAAAAGAAGGATATCCTATGACAATAATAATAAAAATTGGAATAATTGTCCACCACAATTCAAGAGTATTATTTCGATATACATTACGAAAATGGATACCACCACAAAAGTACCTAACCTTCGGAACAACCAGCACTAATACCCTTCCAACAACTGACATAATCATGAAACATACACACATTAAATAATCATGAAGAAAAATTAATCCTAAACCACTAGAAGATCCCCAATCACATAAACCTATTTGACCATAAATATCTGGCATAAAACTCAACATTTTTAACCTAAAATTCTCCCCAACGTAAATCTAAACCACCATCATAATTATCCAACTTATGATTTATATTTAAATCCCCTTGTCTAGACAGACTAAACTGTATATAACTTAACATCAAATCTCACAAGCGCTCTAAAAATGAGTGAAGAGGGTAATACCTAAAATAAACCACTCTACTGATCTGGCCTATTAATTGATACGGTTCTTGCACAGGACGTATGCCAATAAATGTTAGTATTATAAACCTCGCTACAAAAACCCAAAAATAAATCTGGGATAAAGGATAAAATGCTAACCCTAAATGAAAATACTTAGGACGGAAAGGAAGAAGGTAAAGTACTAAAACAGAAGCCGCAAGAGCAGCAACACCACCACCCTTATTTGGAATACTCCGTAAAATAGTATAAGCAAAAAGAAAATATCACTCTGGCTGAATATGAATTGGCGTCTTATAAGGATTAGCAGGAATAAAATTTTCAGGTCTACCAAATATGTCAGGAACAAATAATACCACCAATAATAAAGTACCAACTATAATTAGAATGCCTAAAAAATCCTTATGAGAGTAATATGGATGAAATGAAATTAAATCACCACCATCATCTACACCTAATGGGTTGTTAGACCCGCTGTCATGTAAGTAGTAAAGATGGACCAAAGCTAAACCACCAAGAACGAATGGAAGGTATATATGAAGAACATAAAACCGCTTCAAAGTAGCATCGCACACAGTATAACCGCCTCAAATCCACTGAGTAATAGTCTGACCTACATAAGGAATAGCACTAAAAAGATTGGTAATAACAGTTGCTCCTCAATATGACATCTGACCTCATGGTAGTACATACCCCAAAAAAGCAATAATTATTAATATTAGATATATAGTTACACCAACCATTCATGTCTTATGCAGTACGAATGAATGGTAATAAAGTCCACGACCTATGTGAGCGTAGATACAAATAAAAAAAAATGTAGCCCCATTACTATGAATACTTCGAAATATTCAGCCCTCATGTACATCATGTATAATATGTACAACCGATGAAAATGCTAATCTCTCATGAGGAGTATAATGACATGCTATAATCACCCCACTAAGAATTTGTACAACCAAAACAACACCTAATATAGAACCAAAATTTCACCACATATTTAAATTTACAGGACAGGGAAGATCATAAAACCTTCCTGCCACTGCATGAAGAATCTTATTCCTACGACGAGGAGCATATATCATTACAGCAAGGGATCACTTAACCCTCCATGTAGGCCGAAACTACACATACATTATACTTCTTGCCGGTTTATATACCAGAACTAATAAAAACAATAATAACAAAAAAAAGAACTCCCTTAACAAAACATAAACCAATATAATCACTCTGCCTACCTACATAATACCTACTTCACCTATTTCTTGCAACTCATACGCCCTCACTACCAAGTGAATACTCCAAATGACCGTCTTCAATATAATCCTTAACCCCACGACTCAATGATAATCTCCGTCTTGAAAATAAATCACTCCTCAAAAATGGTATAAATCACATCTTAGCAAGCATATCAACTGCTCGCTCCGCTAAGCCCATGCTCCCTTCATAGTCATCTAAGTTCAATAAGCTATAATTTAAACCGCGAATTATTACAAATCCACCTAGAGCACACAACCCTCTAACAACACACAAAATAGGGACTAACTTAAATAACCCTTGGACATAGAATATAACATTAAAACCTAAACTAAAACTTTGCATTGTAATACCACCAAATAGTGCCCCAATACCTAAAATTCTACAAGGAACAATTACATAATAACTGGAAATTATAGAACTAGAATAACTAGCACCAATAGAAAATGTAGAGACACTATAAAGCATTAAACCTCTGTAAAAAGCCGTAAGACAAGTAGCCAATACTCTTATAGCCACAAATAAAACCCTCATATCCCTAGTCAAAAAAGCCTCTAAAACTAAGTCCTTAGAATAAAATCCAGATAAAAAAGGAAATCCTATTAAGGACAAACATGCTACAGTCAACCACCCTATAATTACGGGACTAGAATATAAAAACCCACCTAAATACCGTAAATCCTGGATACCAGAAAAATGAATAACAGCACCAACACATAGAAATATAAGTGCCTTAAACAAAGCATGCCTAACCATATGAAAATAACAAACACTAATAGCACCTATAGAAATGGCAAACATCATTACGCCAAGCTGACTTAGTGTAGATAAAGCTACAACCTTCTTTGCATCAGGCTCAAACACAGCCCTTACAGCTGATATCAACATAGTTAAAGTAGAAGCCATTCCTAAAAATATAAACCATCCTCCGGAAATACAAGCTGAAAATCGAATTAACACATACACGCCAGCAGTTACCAATGTAGACGAATGGACCAAAGCAGAAACAGGCGACGGAGCGGCCATAGCAGCAGGCAGCCAAGCAGAAAACGGAATCTGCGCTCTCTTAGTCATACAGCCAACAATAATAACACCCCAAAATAAATAAGCCTTTTCCTGGCCTAAGTCTAAAAACCCTCAAGAAGACACACTTCTAGCCAATCCAATGCCAATGAAAAATAATACATCACCAATACGGTTACTTAAAACTGTTAATGTACCAGACCCTAAAGACCGCTTATCCTGATAATAAATTACCAATAAATAAGATGTTAAACCCAACCCATCCCATCCTACTATTAAACCTAATAGGCTAGGGATAAACACAAGAAATAGCATAGAAAGAACAAACAATAAAACTAACTTACAAAACCGATTATAAAAAACCTCACCATCCATATAAAACCCATTGTATAGTATTACTCTCCTAGAAATTAATAACACAACAAAACTAAATATAACTCTATAAGTATCTAAAACAAACGGTACCCTCATATTCAATAATTCACCACACAATAAATCAACCTCAAACAACACTACACCACGGCCCATCACAAAGTACAAACCTATTCAGCCTACCCAAAGAATAAAACATGCTAATAAATTAAAGTAACTGTAAACCTTAGACGGATAATACACCATAAGCTTGTAAATATTTACATCTCCTGGGTAACAACCAGATATTTTAATTAAAATAAAGCCTACTACAAGCTAACTACCATCCTAATCATAAAAAACACTACAGCCAAAGGCAAAATAACCTTCCAACAAGCGTCCATTAACTTATCATATCGATACCGTGGTAAAGTTCCACGCACAACAATAAAAATGTAACTAATAAACACAGCTACTAATGTAAACAATACATCACCAAAAAAATAAACACTAGTTAAAACACTAAAAAAAAGAACAGCAGTAATTACTCTAATAAATATAATTCTTCCATACTCAGCCAAAACTAATAAAGTAAAACCAAAAGCACCATATTCTACTATGTACCCAGAAACCAACTCAGACTCCCCCTCTACGAAATCAAACGGTGTTCGATTAGTCTCAGCCAAAGCAGAAATAAACCACATAAAAAATACTTCTACACACCTAATAATAAAAAATATACCTGCAGCACGTAGTTCGTACAACTCAAATGTACCTAAATACAGCAATGGACATAATATTAATGTACTAAATCCAACTTCATAAGAAACTCTCTGTGCCGCAGCACGCATAGCCCCCAACAACCCATACTGACAATTAGACCTTCAACCACACATGATTACCCCAAAAACCTTTACACTAGATATACACAAAAAATATAAAGCCCTTAACTTAAAATACAAAATAGGATGTCTAACAGGATAAACTAACCAAAGACCATACGAAAAGAAAAACACAAAAACAGGACCAGCCAAAAATAAAACTTGATTTGCTGCAATAGGAACTACCCACTCCTTCGCCAACAACTTAACACCATCAGCCACAGGTAAAAGCAATCCAATTAAAGTAGGCTTATTTGGACCTTGACGAAGTTGTACAGCTCCCAACCCCTTCCGCTCAATAATAACGAAATATGCCACACCTAATAAAACAATTACCAAACTAATAACATTCACCAAACCGTTAATCAAAATCACATCTCAGAAGAACCAAAGCCCATCTCTGAACCTTAACTCCAGCGTATTTAATTTTTACTATTCTGAGAGAAGAAGATCAAATTATTTGATATCTCAAAGTTGACAACTTCGTATTTTACTAAACTACTCCTTCATCAAAGAAGACAATAATCCCATCTTTAGGTCCTAAACCTAATGTATTTATTTCTACCACTTTGACAGACCTTAACTAAATAGTACCTGCGGATTACAAAACCACCGCTCTAACTTAAGCTATAAAGCCAGGAGAGAGAAATAATCCCATAAATAAGGCTACAACTTACCACTTCAACAGCCGTCTCCTATAAAACATTAAGACAAATAATCCAGTTAACTGATCCATTCCCCTAGACCGAGTACGCCTAACTAAAAGCCCCAATCCATTAGCAGCCTCATATACACCAAAGACAAGAAACACCAAAGCAAACCCAGACCCAGTTACACCCCTCCCTATCCCAAAAAAAGAAATACTTATAGTAAACAACCTCAAGGTTATAATTTCCAAAATCAACAAAACACTTAAAAAATGAAATTTCTGCGAAAAAATTAAAATAATCGAAAGTATAAACATAAACATAGAGATATAAGTAATCATTTTATTCCCGACAGAGGTCTGCATCGAGGGATTAAGAGTCACTCACTTTATTTAGCTACAGGAATAAATGTTGGAAGGGATTACACCTACATATTTCACCACATCAAGATGACCCGATTATCCGGCACAACATCTTATTAAAACATTCAATCCAGAGAGCCTTCATTATATTCATGTAATAGCCCCAACAATAAAACCAAAACAAACACAAACACAGTACTACGAATAAAAAATCTAACCCCTACTCCGACACTTAACACATAAGGAATTAACAAGGCAATTTCTACATCAAAAACCAAAAAAATGATAGCTAAAATAAAAAACCGCAAACAAAAAGCCTGACGAGATCTAGCCATAGGCTCAAAACCACACTCATAAGTTCTCAACTTTTCACGCCTATAATCAACCTTAATTCCTAATAGATACCCTAGACCCACCAAACCAAAAGTAATTAACATGAGAATAGCCAGATAAATTCCTCCTGCCCTAATCCTTCTAATAGCCCTTAGGAGAAAATACCCCAAATTTAGATCGAAAATCTAATGTGTTCTTTTACACCATAAGAGCAGACTTTTAAACGAATCGAACGTTCCTAGCCGGTTTTCAAAACCAGCAATTTCCACTAAAGCCAACACAATTTAGTAATAGTACGGTTGAAGCCTAAACCCATCTTTGCACCCACAACGCAACATTTTTCTTAAACTACAACCGCCTAAAAGAAAACCCTCCCCTAGTAAAACAAAAATACTAAAAAGAATAATTAAACTAATAGTTATCCTGACTAAAAATCGCAAACTTAATCCGTTATATCTAACAACAGAACTCCTTTGGTAGCCGTGATTTACTCTAGCGTAAATAAACAATGAATATCCAGCAGCAAGGAAACACATTATAAACAAAGGAATTAAAAACAAACTTCTAAAACCAAAAATTCTACAAAACAAAAAACATTCACTAAAAAAATTAATAGAAGGAGGGCATCCTAAATTAATAGCGCAAAAAATAAATCACATAGCTCTCAACGCTGGTAACCTCTTAAGCATGCCCTTACAAACCAAAATTCTACGAGACCCAGTCCCCATATACGTATAGTTTGCTAAACCAAATAAACATGGTGAGCACACACCGTGAGCTAAAGCCATGCAAACCCCTCCTATTCATCCAAGGTGATTAAATCTTAAAATTCCCCCCAAACTTAAAGCTATATGAGCAATAGAAGAATAGGCAATAACAGACTTCACATCATGAAAACATAAACACAAAAAAGAACACACAACTCCCCCCCAAAGGCTTACAACTATTATACCATAAACCAAAGACATTGGAGGAGAACCTAAACATCAAACCAACCGGCAAATCCCGTAAATTCCTAACTTCAATAAAACCCCAGCCAGTAACATCGAACCACTCAAAGGCGCTTCAACATGCGCCTTAGGTAATCAACCGTGAACAGAAAAAACCGGAACCTTCACCAACATTCCAATTAGCAACAAAAACCACAACACATTATACTCATCAACAACACTAGTTCCTACTATTGACAGTAACACCATTCTATCACTTCCATTCCCCCACCAAACTATACCTAATAAAACTATCAAAGGTAAAGATCCGCACACAGTATAAATTACCATCTGCAACCCAGCCTGCAAACGCTCCGGCTGATACCCCCAACTTAAAATTAAAACAGTTGTTGGAATTAAACTTATTTCAAAAAAGAAAAAGAAAAGAAAAAAGTCAGAACAACCAAAAAATAAAAAACACCTAAAACCAACCAACCTAACACAAGCACAAAAGTTTACTCACATAGCATCAGACCTAAAATCATCATCACTAGATACCAATCTAATTACCACAACCAAAACAGTTAACGCAATTAACCTAGTACTTAAATAATCACCCATTCACCAAGAACAACACAAACTTACACCCTCAACTACCTGTCCAAATCCGCCCAAAGCAGAAATCTGTGCCCTGCATAACACAAACAAAACCCCCACACTTATTATACCATAGGTCCCCCCAACAACCTTGTCCTTTCTAAACTTTAAATCCAAATTATATTAGACCACTAATATCTACACAACCTAAACACCCGCATTTCACCCTTGTCCGCGATCAGGAAATGAACCATCCCTATAAAAGCTACCATCAGAAACCACCTTCTCTTCCCCACTTCGCATCTTAATAACACGAATAAAACCAACAGAATGATGATGACTACCCTTAGGATAAGAATAGATCAGAGGATTTGTACTCCAGTTATGATGAGGTAAAGGATACCCATGTTGACTATATTCCAAAGAAGTCCCACATACACCCGCAAACACTAATGCCCGACGAGCAATTACCCCCTCTCAAAGGATAAATAAAAACATTCAAGTTGAAATATAATCCCCAAAAGCACCCCAACTTGACATTATATGTAACTTCTTATAGCAATATGGATAATCAGAATAACGCCGAGGCATACCACTTAGCCCTAACATATGATGAGGAAAAAATGTCACGTTAACTCTAACAAACATAGCAAAAAAATGACTCTTCCTTCACACGTGATGAAGACCTACACCCCTTATTAAAGGAAATCAATGATGAAAACCACAAAAAATAGCAAACACAGCCCCCATCCTTAATACATAATGAAAGTGCCCTACTACATAGTAACTATCATGTAAAACCACATCCAACGACGCACTAGACAAAATAATACCTGTCAGACCTCCAAAAGTAAAAAAAAACAAGAAGCCTACAGCCCAATATATTCTAGCCCTCTTCCGAACAACTCCACCAGCTAAAGTACCTAATCAACTAAAAACCTTTACACCAGTTGGGACAGCAATAATTATTGTAACCGCCCTAAAATACGCTCGCCTATCAATATTAATACCAACCGTAAATATATGATGACCCCAAACCAGAAACCCTAAAATACCAATTCTAACTATAGCATGAACCATCCTTAAAGAACCAAAAGCACCCTTCTTTCCACAATGTACAGCAGTAGCGTGCGAAATAATACCAAAACCAGGCAAAATCAAAATATATACCTCAGGATGCCCAAAAAACCAAAACAAATGAATGAACAAAACAGGATCCCCTCCACCCACCGGGTCAAAGAAAGAAGTATTGAAATTTCGATCAGTCAATAGCATAGTTAAAGCTGCAGCTAAGACAGGCATAGCTACAACTAATAAAAAAGACGTAATTACCACAGATACCACAAACAAAGTTGTACGCTGAGGAGCAATACCCTCAGGCCGTATATTAGCACCAGTAGTAACAAAGTTAATTCTAGCAAAAATAGAAGATATTCCTGCAATATGAAGCCCTAAAATCATGAACTCTATAGCAGGAGCAGGATGTCCCAATCACGCAGAAAGAGGAGGATATAACGTCCAACCTGTACCTACACCCTCTTCAACCTCATTAGACATTAAAAGTAAAACTGTAGCAGCTGGTAATAATCAGAACCTCAAATTATTCAATCGAGGAAATACCATATCTGGAGCAGCTAATAAAAGAGGCACAGCCCAATTCCCAAAAAACCCAATTATCAAAGGTATTACCATAAAAAAAATCATTAAAAGACCATGAGAAGTAACTAAAACATTATACACAGACTCACCATAGAATGCCCCAGGATGTATCAACTCAGTTCGCATTATCATCCTATAAACCAAACCCACCAAACCAGATCAAAGACCTAAAACAAAGTACAAACTACCAATATCCTTGTGATTAGTTCTACACAACCAACGCATTATTGATCTCTCACCACTATAACTATCCAAATTAAT